TATATGTAATTAATCTCTTCTTTTTTATTTCTTCTTTTTTAGAATTGTAATAAAATAAGTTAGAAAAGAGAAAGAATATTGAATATTAAAGGGTTAAATTAGGCCTCATTTAAATTCGGAGTGGAACTCGGAATCTGGTCCAGGCTTCAATGGAATTGAATTATTAATTCAATTCCATTTCTATTAATAATAGAATGAAACCAGAAATCGAAACGGAATGCCTAGGATGGGGTAAAAATATTCTACAAAATACTTTAACAAGTGAAAATACTGTATTTATTGCAGTAATGAAATATAGTTCGAAATCATTGCATTATTTTTGTACTATATAGAGTGAAATCTTTCAAAATTTTATTTCGAATTTTGAATTTCTTTTTTTTTAGATTCGAATCCGAAAATCGAAGAGTTAAGTGAATTAAAAACCCAAAGGAGGTTCATGGCCAAGGGTAAAGATATCCGAGTAAGTGTTATTTTGGAGTGTACCGGTTGTGATAAAAAGAATATTAATAAGGAATCAACAGGTATTTCTAGATATATTACTCAAAAGAATCGACACAATACGCCTAGTCGATTGGAATTGAGAAAATTTTGTCCCCGCTGTTGCAAGCATATAATTCACGCAGAAATAAAGAAATAGATAAAATTGATCGCTTGTGTGTTACCCTTTCAACCAAAGAACATAACATGTAAAATGATCCATTTTTTTATATATATACTATAATCTATAATTTATAGTTGAATTTTATACATATATATATCCTTATATAAAAACATATATTAAAAAAGTAAGAATAAAAAAAACAAATCCTTTCTTGTAATAAATGTTATTTTTGGAATAGGAATAAAACCATGGAAAAATCTAAGCGACTCTTTCTTAAATCCAAGCGATCTTTTCGTAGGCGTTTGCCTCCGATCCAATCGGGGGACCGAATTGATTATAAAAACATGGGTTTAATTAGTCGATTTATTAGTGAACAGGGAAAAATATTATCCAGACGCGTAAATAGATTGACCTTGAAACAACAACGATTAATTACGATTGCTATAAAACAAGCTCGTATTTTATCTTCGTTACCTTTTCTTAATAACGAAAAACAATTTGAAAAAAGCGAGTCGACCGCTAAAACTACTACTTTTAAAAAAAAAAATAGAAATTAAAAATTTGAAATAAAATTGGAATTTCGATTCCAATTAAACATAGATTGATGTTTTGTTTGAAAACAACAGCAATTCCATTTTGGTTGTTATGTTGTAAGAAACAAGATAATCGGTGACGAATAAATTTTTTTTAAGCATGGTTGTTTATTTTGACAGCTTTATCATATGATAAAGCTGTCAAAATAAACAATTTTGGATTCTATACCTTCCCAGAGTACAGTCTCGGGGGATTTTTAGTTTTTATGATATCTTTGGCAATCATAAAAAAACAATTCTCTTTTAATATAGCTATTTGTGCAACTATTTTACGATTAAGAAGCAATTGCTTCGTGTATAGATTATATATTAAATTACTGTAAATATAATATACTTTAGGATTCTCACGAATTACTGCATTTATTCGACTAATCCATAAACCACGAAAATCTCTTTTTTTCCTATCCCTATCCCGATGAGCCGAAACCAAAGCTTTAATTTTCTGTTGAGTAATAGTTCGAGTAAGTCTTGAATGAGCTCCGCGAAAGCTTGATGTAAATAAACGAATTTTTGTCCTCCGTTTCCGAGCAATATATCCTCGTTTAATTCTGGTCATTGAATAAATGAGATTTGGATGAATAACTATTTGATTTTTTTTAAGTTATTCTTTTCTACTTCCTAGTCTATTAATAACAAAAATGGATTCTTCCAATGTATAAAAAAAAATTCCAATGGCTCTTGCTACTATAACCTCCCCAACCACGATTTTTTCTAAATATTGAACCTAAAAATAACAAATTGCATTGATACTAGGTATCAAAAAACATAGTATATAGTAAATGAAATAGGACATAGATAAAAAAATGGTGGGTTCCTTCGTTTCTATGATTTTTTTTATAAACGAACAGGTCCTCTCTATACACCGGAGCCTTTTTTTTTCATTTTTATATTCATTTAATTAATGTTATTGGTAACTTGTACAGTTCACACTATTTGACTCTACCCATCTAATATCTAGTAAATAGGTTTTTCCAACGAAATCTAGTTATACAGTAACGGTATTTAAGTATGAAATTTTGCTAGGTAGCTGACCCTTTTATTCCGTTCTTCCTAAATTCATTAAGGACATAATTTCTCTTTAATTGAAATTAAATTTTCTCCGCTTAATGGATAACTTAATTATTTGTTCCCAATGTAAAGTTTTTGTAATCTTAAATTGCAATTTAAGGTTATTGAGTTTGCACCAATCCAAATCATAAATTTTATATTTATACATGATAGAAGAATTTATATATTATTAATATATAATTAAGTTAAGATAGTGTGAATGGAAAAATTCCATTCACAATATCTTAACTTAACCGATCGCCAATACTGAAAAAATGAAATAGGTTTTTTCTTATTATATGATCTGAACGAGTCGCACATACACCCTGGTACACGTTCCTCGGCGCTGAGGGCATCCCCGAAGAGCTGGGGATTTTGTGACGTTTCGAATTGGCTGTCTTGTGTTTCTAATAAGTTGTTTCATAGTTGGCATGGTGAGTTGTATATCTATCTATATATAATGAGCGGGTTTAGATCAATCCTAACCCGATGATTCTGAATTATTTATATCCTATTAATTCTGAATTATTTCTATCCTATTATTCATAGATATTTTTTATATTAAAACGAAAGGATTCAAAAATGAAATTGCAAATTCTTTATTTTTTTAGAATAATCTTTGCTACTAATTTTTTATTCAACTGCTACAAGATCCACAATTCCATGAGCTTGGGCTTCTGCTGCTGACATAAAAGCATCCCTTTCCATGTCTTCGGATATAACCCATAAAGGTTTGCCCGTTCTTTGCATATAAACCCTTGTGATAGTTTCACGCAGTTTCAGCAGTTCTTCCGCTTCCACGATAAATTCTCCCGTTTGTCCCTCATAAAAAGAACTAGCGGGTTGGTGGATCATTACCCTGATTATATAACTTAATAAGTGTTTCCTTTATCTTGATAAAGATTTTGATAAGGATTTCTCCTATCTAGGTAAAGATTTTCTTTATTCCCCAAACAAAGGTAAAAGGGATAAATACAAATAAGAAAATAAATGAGCAAAAATAAGATTCAAGAACCGTACAAGCATTTTCTGCGTATTAATGCATACGGCTTTTCCAAGTATGCATTTCATTTTTTTCCTCTATGGATAGAGGAAAAAAATGAAAAAAGAAGTACAAAATCTATTAGGTCTTTTGGATCCATATCCTTAAATAATAATAATAAACAATACAATAACCAACTTTCTTTTTCATTTTTGAAGATATTTTAAAATACTATGATGGTTCCGTTGTTTTTTTTTTTTATTTTGTTTGTTATTCAACAATCCAAAAGTTTCTTTTTTTGCATATTTTACGTTTTCTTCTAATTAAATAATTAAAATAAAAATTTTTTTTTTTTTACTAATTTTCTGGTATGAAAAAAACATAAAAGTCTGTGACACTAAAATTAAACTAGGTTACTGATAAATCAGATAAAATATTAAATACCCTCTTTTTCATACTACTCTTTCTATATATAATCGAATAGTTTCAATTAAAAAACAAAAATTTGCATATGGAATTCGAAATACCATGCTTTTATTACTTAAAAAATGTTTTATTTAATGGCGAAGGTATAGTCTATATATATTTTCTCAAATAAATATATATATATATATTTTCTCAAATAAAAGAATCATTGGCGCCAAGCGTGAGGGAATGCTAAACGTTTGGTAATTTCCCCTCCTGCCAAAATAAAGGATCCCATCGAAGCGGCTAATCCCATACATACTGTCTGTACATCTGGTTGTACAAATTGCATAGTATCATAAACAGCTATTCCGGGTAATACCCAACCCCCCGGAGAATTTATAAACAGATACAAATCTTTATTATCGTCCTCTATACTGAGATATACCATAAGACCAATAAGTTGATTAGATATTTCACTATCAACCTCTTGACCTAAAAAAAGTAATCTTTCTCGATAAAGTCGATTGATTAGGATTCCATTTTTTCCTTAAGAGCCGTACATGCACCTTTTGATGCATACAGTTCACCAAAAACCATATAAGTAAAAAGGAATCAATGTGTCGATTTTAAATCTCTTTCTCTTTTTATAATGGACTTCTTCGAACTTTAAAAGAAAAAAAATAATATACTCAATTTATTGAACTAACTTCTCATTGATGTATTGCTTTCATCGAGATTGAATCTCAATCACAATGTAATTTTCTTGTTTCTGAATAGACTTTTTCAATTCTTTTAGGTTTCTTTTCTACTCTGAGTAAAGATCTGCCCGATTTGGATTTGCACATATAGCACAAATATTACAATACTATTTCTTTCTTTTTGTTATAACTTCTTTCTTTTTTGAATTTATTATTTAATGTTTTCTGTAAAATATATGATATTATAGAAATAGAAGTGGTGATCGTAGATATATTACCAATTGGTTTTTTTCTAAACAGAGCCTGGGTACTTTATTTTATTGGTCCAACCAAGCCAACCATAAATTATCTATAGTTTTGAATAAGAATCTGAATACCCCCTCTAAAAAATAAAAAAAAAAAACCAAAAAATCGATAGAATTTTACTTCATTACACTTCACGCTCCAAATTTTTTATGATTCAAGAATTTTCTTTTTGGGGGTGAAAGAGAGGATATCTCGATCGGGGGAGAAAACGGGGAAATTCCATATGACCTACTATATCTGACAAGTCGCACTATATATCAACCCAAGATGCATCTTCTTCCCCAGGGCTTCGAAAGGGTACTTTTGGAACACCAATGGGCATAAAATGGAGAAATAATAAAGTCATATATCTCACTTTAGTGTGGAAACGTAAGAATTAGCTTATCTATTAAAAAAGATTTACTCGTCTTATATTACATTTATATATTTTTATAAATAAATAAAATCAAAAAGGAATACTAAATTAAGTAAAGTTGTTACGAATGAGTTCATTGGGGTGATAAACGAGTATGTCTGCATTTATTTATTTAAATATTCATAGAGAAAGTTGTCAACCCCTCTCGTCTTCTCCCCATTGCGTATTGTTACTTATCGGGTATAAAATAAATCTGTTTCTTTTTATTTTTACAAAGAGGATTGTTCGATTATTAATAAAAAATTCGAACAAATTTTAATGCTTTTTCTGAGATAATTTACTGAAAGGCTAGAGTCCATAGTATAGTTTTTTCCAATGCAATAAAGTTACATAGTGTCTATTTTTTTGTTGATATAAGGGGTATTTTCATGGGTTTACCTTGGTATCGTGTTCATACTGTTGTATTAAATGATCCGGGCCGTTTGCTTTCTGTTCATATAATGCACACAGCTTTGGTTGCTGGTTGGGCCGGTTCGATGGCTCTATATGAATTAGCAGTTTTTGATCCCTCTGATCCTGTTCTTGATCCAATGTGGAGACAGGGTATGTTCGTTATACCTTTTATGACTCGTTTAGGAATAACTAATTCGTGGGGCGGTTGGAATATCACAGGAGGGACTATCACGAATCCGGGTATTTGGAGTTACGAAGGTGTGGCCGGAGCACATATTGTGTTTTCGGGCTTGTGCTTTTTAGCAGCTATTTGGCATTGGGTTTATTGGGATCTAGAAATCTTTAGTGATGAACGTACTGGAAAACCTTCCTTGGATTTGCCCAAAATTTTTGGGATTCATTTATTTCTTGCAGGGGTGGCTTGTTTTGGTTTTGGCGCATTTCATGTAACAGGATTGTATGGTCCTGGAATTTGGGTGTCTGATCCTTATGGACTAACTGGAAGGATACAATCCGTAAATCCCGCGTGGGGTGTGGAAGGTTTTGATCCTTTTGTTCCTGGGGGAATAGCTTCTCATCATATTGCAGCAGGAACGTTGGGCATATTAGCGGGTCTTTTCCATCTTAGTGTGCGTCCGCCCCAACGTTTATATAAAGGATTACGTATGGGAAATATTGAAACCGTCCTTTCCAGTAGTATTGCTGCTGTGTTTTTTGCAGCTTTTGTCGTTGCTGGAACTATGTGGTATGGTTCAGCAACAACCCCCATTGAATTATTTGGTCCTACCCGCTATCAATGGGATCAGGGATACTTCCAACAAGAAATATATCGAAGAGTTGGTGCTGGACTAGCCGAAAATCAAAGTTTATCAGAAGCTTGGTCTAAAATTCCCGAAAAATTAGCTTTTTACGATTACATCGGTAATAATCCAGCAAAAGGGGGGTTATTTAGAGCGGGCTCAATGGACAATGGAGATGGAATAGCCGTCGGTTGGTTAGGACATCCCATCTTTAGAGATAAAGAGGGGCGTGAGCTTTTTGTACGTCGTATGCCTACTTTTTTTGAAACATTTCCTGTTGTTTTGGTGGACGGGGACGGAATTGTTAGAGCTGATGTTCCTTTTCGACGGGCAGAATCTAAATATAGTGTCGAACAAGTAGGTGTAACCGTTGAGTTCTATGGTGGCGAACTTAATGGAGTCAGTTATAGTGATCCCGCTACTGTGAAAAAATATGCTAGACGTGCTCAATTGGGTGAAATTTTTGAATTAGATCGTGCTACTTTGAAATCAGATGGTGTTTTTCGTAGCAGTCCAAGGGGTTGGTTTACTTTTGGACATGCTTCATTTGCTCTGCTATTCTTTTTCGGGCACATTTGGCATGGTGCTAGAACTTTGTTCAGAGATGTTTTTGCCGGTATCGACCCAGATTTAGATGCTCAAGTAGAATTTGGAGCATTCCAAAAACTTGGAGATCCAACTACAAGAAGACAGGCAGTTTGATAGAACATTCTTTTGTTGTTTTTCAACTTTTTTGTTAGGATTTTGAATTTCACATAGAGAACTAGATAAATCTGGATGCATTTACTCTGGTTCTTTCTTTTTTATCTGGGAAATGCACCCCAATAAACAGGTATGAAAGCTATAATTGTAAACCACGATCAAATCTATGGAAGCATTGGTTTATACATTCCTCTTAGTCTCGACTTTAGGAATTATTTTTTTCGCTATCTTTTTTAGAGAACCCCCTAAAGTTCCAACGAAAAAAACGAAATAATTTTTATTATCTTAGTTGAAGTAATGAGCCCCCAATAGGGGGGGCTCATTACTTCAACTAGTCCCCATGTTCTTCGAATGGATCTCTTAGTTGTTGAGAGGGTTGCCCAAAAGCAGTATATAAGGCATACCCAGTAAAACTTACAAGTAAACCAGATATAGAGATGGCAATTAGGGTTGCTGTTTCCATTATTATAATTATAAAGTGTCAAGATCATAATAGATCTATAGGATAAGATCCTTATATTTACATCGGAATGGTATACAAAGTCAACAGATCTCAATGAATAAAAAATCGTATTTATGGCTACGCAAACGGTTGAGGATAATTCTAGATCTGGTCCAAGACAAACTGGTATAGGTAATTTATTGAAACCATTAAATTCAGAATATGGTAAAGTAGCTCCGGGGTGGGGAACTACCCCTTTGATGGGTGTTGCAATGGCTCTATTTGCGATATTTCTATCTATTATTTTAGAGATTTATAATTCGTCCATTTTACTGGATGGAATTTCTATTAATTAGATTTACGAGAATAGAGTAATTAATTTTTCAATAGAAAAGAAAGTTAAGCATTTAGGGTTCTTATTGTTTGTTAGCCTATTCCATTTTTATTTGGTAGTTTGATCGTGGAATTTCTTTGTTTCTGTATTTCCGGAATATGAGTGTGTGACTTGTTTTAATGGATCCTATTGATAGTACAGAACATAAAATAAAATGGATCTGTCATCTTGATAGAGATGGTTTTGTCCCGTCAGATATTTATTCTAGTATCTGGAGCACGGAATATAGAAAATTTCTAAAACTATTAGAACTATGATTCATACTAAGTATTTAGACCTCGCAATCGGACTTAAAAAACTTTTCAAAAAGTTATAAAATCCAAATAAATTGAAGAATTTTCATCCTTTAAAACTTCCGGAGCTTACCTTTATTTTGATCAAAGGACAAACGTTTCTTTGGATTTTTTCATTTCATTATATCTATATCTATTCATTGAATAAGTGATGATCCAGCAATTCTTACTCAGGGAATTTTTGGACTTCGATTAAAGGTTTTTTTGAATCATCGTGGTTATAGTATGAACCTGATGTTTTTTTTTTTTAAAAAATTGATTCGTATGGTCCTAACAAGAAAATTCCTATCAATAATAAAAATTTAATAATAATAAAGAAGAAAGCAGTTAAATCACATTACACATAAATAAAAAAATGAAGTAAGTAATAGAAAATAGAATATTCAAGAGGCCTGAAAAGATCAAGATAAAGACAAGAGAGCTGACTTGAGATTTTGGCATTATAACCCAAAATAATAGCTTTTGGATTTCTAGTTTTTCTTATCGTCAGAGAAAATTAGAATCATAGGATTAAATCAAGAATTTAAAAACTTTCTATTACAAATATCTGTTTTTGTTACAACCAGTGTAAGTGTATTTGGGTATTTTTGTTTGAGCCGTACGAGATGAAATTCTCATATACGGTTCTCAGGGGGGGTCCATTGGTTTACCTATCTCAATAAAGTTTATGATTGGTTCGAAGAACGTCTTGAGATTCAAGCGATTGCCGATGATATAACTAGTAAATACGTTCCTCCTCATGTGAATATATTTTATTGTTTAGGAGGAATTACACTTACTTGTTTTTTAGTCCAAGTAGCAACGGGATTTGCTATGACTTTTTATTATCGTCCGACCGTTACTGAAGCTTTTGCTTCTGTTCAATATATAATGACTGAGGCTAACTTTGGTTGGTTAATTCGATCAGTTCATCGATGGTCGGCAAGTATGATGGTCTTAATGATGATTCTACACGTATTTCGTGTGTATCTCACAGGTGGTTTTAAAAAACCTCGCGAATTAACTTGGGTTACGGGTGTAGTTTTGGGTGTATTGACTGCATCTTTTGGTGTAACAGGTTATTCCTTACCTTGGGACCAAATCGGTTATTGGGCAGTAAAAATTGTAACAGGCGTACCCGACGCGATTCCTGTAATAGGATCGTCTGTGGTAGAGTTATTACGCGGAAGTTCTAGTGTGGGACAATCTACCTTAACTCGTTTTTATAGCCTGCATACTTTTGTACTACCTCTTCTTACTGCTGTATTTATGTTAATGCACTTTTCAATGATACGTAAGCAGGGCATTTCCGGTCCTTTATAGCGAATATAGATCATAGATATTTGTAATCACAATCATTTTTATTTTGGGGAGGAATATATTTCATTGCTACAAATATGGATTATTTAAAAGAATAAGACATGTATTTGGATATTTCCCTTCAACTTAACAAAAATTGAATTCTTTTTATTATTTACATAAGATACACGAATAGTTGAAGGGAACTCTCCGAAGAAAAAATGGATTATGGGAGTGTGTGACTTGAACTATTGATTGAGCCACGCAGATATATGAATATGACTTTATCTTATCTGCCACGTTAGAATTTACAATTTAATGTGTCTTTTTTCCAACCACCGAGAAAGGCTACTATACTACAGAGGGTAGGCTGGTTTTACTTGAAGAGAATCTTTTCTATGATCAGACTGGATTATATTCCCCATGAACCGGCTCCGTAAGATCCAGTAAAATAAGTGATGTGAATTATATCTTGTGGATTTAACTAAACTTAATAGTATGAAAATGCATTCATTTCCTATGCATTAATTGGATTTTGGATACTATCGGAGTAAAATAGTGGATCTAAAGAAGAACGAAGGTTAGATTATATTAGTAACAAGTAAAACCTTTGTACGTAAAAAGTCTCAAGATTTTGAAAAGATAACA